CTATGACCAAAAATCCATTTATTTTTTCTTTCAATATAAATTCAATATAAAAGAGATAAGAAGTTTTTCTTTTAAGCGGTGTATGTTTTGAGATACAATCAACTGAATAAAATAATCAAAACCGAATCCAATAAAAAAAGGAACTCATTTTTGAAAGGGATAAGCGCAATGGAAAAATTAGGATTCCAGATAAAAAGGAATTAGTTATCATAGTAAATAACAGAATATAGATAAAATTTTTATTCATTTTGGATCAGATTGGGCGGCATGGCCAAGCGGTAAGGCGGGGGACTGCAAATCCTTTATCCCCAGTTCAAATCCGGGTGTCGCCTGATTAACAAAACAAATCGGGGTTTTTGATCCTGCTAATCTAACTCGACGAATTCTTGCTCCAAAGAAGCGGAAGCAAAGGACTGGGACCGTCGATACTTTATTTTAAGAATCCACGGGTTTCTATATTCTATAAAAGACAAAAGATTGTAAATTCTTTTCTCAAAATATGGGTTTGGGGTGTGGCCAAACCCAATACTAATCGAGACGAGGCAATCTTTACTTAGTTTTACTTATTAATTTCATTTTAATTTTTAAATTATAGTAAGTAAGTGAATTTAATGATAGTAAGAGTCAATTCTGGGATTCAGAATTAGGAAAGAAAGTAATAGGCTGGAAATTCCTGTACCCAAGGGATTCTTAAAGAACACGAAATTTTTGTTTCTAGGATTGAAGAAAACAAGTATTATACAAAAGACAATCAAGACGTCTTAATTATTTTATACTAACCCGGACTCAGTTAGTGTCTACTGAAACTGTTCGGAATTAGATTGGGCAGACCGGTTGGTTGGAAATCCATTTATATAGGAGTTGCGAAGAGGACTGAAGATATTTTGTTTTGTCCAGACTCCCCAGAGACTCTGAGTGCTCAGACATTCAATCAGGATAGATCGGTCGGCTTTTATATTTATTTTATATTTACTCTATAAATATAAGTAAAAAATCAAAAAAAAAATTCTTTTGTCGTCGTAGAAATAGGGGGAAAAGAATGTATGTATATGTAATAGCTGTAGTGGTCTTTCCCCATTTTTTAACAGAAAGAAAGTAAGACAAATTAAGAATATAAGTATCTCCTAAATATTTACCTATCTTGACGGTGTATTTTTATATCTTTTCTTTATGAAAGAAGGGTAACAAAGCCAAAACAAACAATAGTCTTACTATTCCTACATTTTCCATGAGAAAAGAGAGAAGCATTCCTTTTTATATTTCCAAAGAGAGGGTGTGTATCGTATTTGTTCTTAATACTTCCAGACTGTACTAGACCATAAAAATCCAATAATATAATACTTAAGTATACTAATAATGAGTAATACTTATAGTATACTAGTGTATACGACTTATATACTATAAGTATAGGGTTTGTTACGATACGATTAGATTCATTGGATTGGTTCAGCAGCCGTCTTAAGTTCAAAATCCAATTTTGACACTGTGCCGTTGATTCCACTATGATTATTGATCAATAATGGAATAATTCTTTAATAGAGATAGAAAGAGATAGGGGACATAATTTACATGGATATAGTAAGTCTTGCTTGGGCTGTTTTAATGGTAGTCTTTACATTTTCCCTTTCACTCGTAGTATGGGGGAGGAGTGGACTCTAGGGGTACTACTAATTGAGTAATCGAATTGTATCAATTGTGACCGTTTTGCAAAGCCTTAACTTAAACTTAAGTAGTATTTATATGTACATATATTAACATATTTATCCATGTAAATAAAGAATATATCCGCCATATACAACTTTAACTTTCTACTATTCTAATTTCTAGACTAACCATATATAATACTCATATATCTCATATATATTTTAAGTAGATAGTGTGTAGAAAGAATTATCTACACACTATCTCGGGCACTTCTGGTTCCAGACCGATCACTTCATTTAAATTTAATTTAATACTTTTTTAAATCCCTTTCGTTCATTTTTTCAATCATTGATTAAGAACTAAAAATTCAGGGCTCATTCAAATTAATCATTTTGACTAACTGTTTTTACATAGATGATAAGTAAAAAGGCAGTAGGAACTAGAATGAACAGTGCAGTAGCAATAAATGCGAGGATATTGACTTCCATAATCTCATTATTATTTTTTTTTTGCTTCGCAATAACTCGGGATCTAATCCCATAGAGATGATAAATTTGACTCTTGTCAATTTAAGTAAATTAAATAAATAGGAGAAATTGTATCCTGATAATATTGAATCGGATCAATATTATGAATAACAATATATCTGATCCATCAAATCGATTAATCGTCTAAAATGGAATAGTATAACATAAGGAGATTCTTTATCTATCAAAAAAAAAGGGGGGGGGGTTGTGGGTTCATCAAGAATCCTAAATCCTATGAAACCTTTCATACTTTTCTACTCTTTCTTTTCTATAACCTATCTTCTTCCTTATTTCTTTATACAATTCTCCTTCTTTATACTACTGAATAC